AGCGAGAAGAGTAATCGATCAAATTCGTGGGCGGTCCTATGAAGAAACACTTATGATACTAGAACTTATGCCTTATCGAGCATGTTATGCCATTTTAAAATTGGTTTATTCTGCAGCAGCAAATGCTAATCACAATAAGGGTTTGAACGAAACAAGTTTAATCATTAGTAAAGCCGAAGTCAACGAGGGCACAACTGTGAAAAAATTAAAGCCCCGGGCTCGAGGACGAGGTTATCCTATAAAAAGATCCACTTGTCATATAACTATTGTATTGAAAGATATATCTTTAGATGAAGAGGAAGAAATAGATAAAAGGAAATTCTATAAATTAGAGCTGAGGAATACTTAAAGGAAGAATATTTTATATTATAAAAAATACAAATACGCTATATTATGTTATGCTTAAAAAAAATCGAATGAATAAAAAAAAAATACAAACAGATGTCACGTTTCACGATATATATAGTAGTGGGGGATTATGGGACAAAAAATAAATCCACTTGGTTTCAGACTTGGTACAACCCAAGATCATCATTCTCTTTGGTTTGCACAACCAAAAAATTATTCAAAGGATCTACAAGAAGATCAAAAAATACGAGATTGTATCAAAAATTATGTGCAAAATAATATGAAAATATCCTCTAATGTAGAGGGAATTGCACGTATAGAGATTCAAAAAAGAATCGATTTGATTCAGGTCATAATCTATATGGGATTCCCCAAGTTATTAATAGAAGACAGGACTCGAAGAATAGAAGAATTACAGACGCATGTACAAAAAGAACTCAATTGTGTAAACCGAAAACTCAACATTGCTATTACAAGAATTGCAAATCCTTACGGGCACCCCAATATTCTTGCAGAATTTATAGCCGGACAATTAAAGAATAGAGTTTCATTTCGCAAAGCAATGAAAAAAGCTATTGAATTAACTGAACAGGCAGGTACAAAAGGGATTCAAGTACAAATTGCAGGGCGTATCGACGGAAAAGAAATTGCACGTGTTGAATGGATCCGAGAAGGTAGAGTTCCTCTACAAACCATTCGAGCTAAAATTGATTATTGTTCCTATGCAGTTCGAACTATCTATGGGGTATTAGGCATCAAAATTTGGATATTTGTAGACGAGGAATAATAAGAACTTACTTGACTTATATTTAGTTCTATCTGGTGATAAAACAAAAAATGGCAAACTCTTTCATTCTTTTTCTGGTAAATAATAAAAAAAAAGAACAATTCTATAAGGTTGAATAAAAATTCGATTAATCATTTGATATAATTGCTATGCTTAGTGTGTGACTCGTTGGTTTTTTTAGGGTTGGGATTCAAAAAAATGGACAGCCCATAGTACAAACTGATAACTATAGAACTAATAACCAACTCATCACTTCGTGTTATCTGGATAGAAAGAACCAGTCAAGATATGATATATAAGTCATATCATTGTAGCAACTGAAATCTTTTTTACATAAACAAACAAAAAAAATCTGATTAGGGGTTGTAAAGCAATATCAAGTATACAGATAAATGGAAGGGTGAGAGAAAGATAGAAAAATAATATTAATGATATATAATTCCAATATGTAAGGTCTATGAGTCATCTCATATAAAGGGAATGTAATAAAGCATCAATACTGATTGATCCATAATTAGACAAATCCGTGCATAGAACAAAAAATCAAGAGCCCCGAGCCAATAAAGACTGAGAAGGTTGACTCAAGAAGAAATTTAATTGGAGGCTCCGTTGTAAAATTAAGACCTAATCATTAATCGAGAAGTGGTGGGAACGACAGAACCTGTGAATGCATAAGATTCTATTGAAAACGAATCCTAATGATTCATTGAGTAGGATGGCGGAACGAACCGGAAACCTATTCATTTATTCTGAGAGGTCATGTCATAGACTAATCTTACAACTGAATGTTGAAAGAGTAAATATTCGCCCGCGAATTTTTTTTTTTTTCTAAATTTTAGTCGATTCGAAATAAAAGGAAAAACAAAATAAAGATTCATTATAGCGTTCTACCAAAACGACATTATCTATAAATAGAATACGTGTTAAATTATATAAATACGTGTTAAATTATATATTAAAACACAAAAAATTTCTAATTTATAATCGATTAGATCAAATTTCAAAGAATCCCACGATTCCATAGATTATTAACCGTGTATTTTTTTTGTTTAATTTTTTTTAATTGTTTAATTCGCGAGGAGCTGGATGAGAAGAAACTCTCGTGTCCGGTTCTGTAGTAGAGATGGATGGAATTGCTAAACAACCATCAACTATAACCCCAAAAGAACCAGATTCCGTAAACAACACAGAGGAAGAATGAAAGGAATATCTTATCGAGGTAATCGTATTTGCTTCGGTAGATATGCTCTTCAAGCGCTTGAACCCGCTTGGATCACATCTAGACAAATAGAAGCAGGGCGGCGAGCAATGACACGAAATGCACGCCGCGGTGGAAAAATATGGGTACGCATATTTCCAGACAAACCTGTTACAGTAAGACCTACAGAAACACGTATGGGTTCGGGGAAAGGATCTCCCGAATATTGGGTAGCTGTCGTTAAACCCGGTAGAATACTTTATGAAATGAGCGGAGTAGCAGAAAATATAGCTAGAAGGGCTATTTCAATAGCGGCATCTAAAATGCCTATACGAACTCAATTCATTCTTTCTGGATAGGAATGTAGAAACAAACGAAAGGGGTTTTTGGGATAAAAAAAAAACAATTGCAGGTTTCTTTTTTTGTTTTGAACAAATAATATTTCTTTTTTTTATTTATACCTTTGCATTGAAAAAGAAAAAACCGATAAAAAAATGATATGATTCAACCTCAAACCCATTTGAATGTAGCGGATAACAGCGGGGCCCGAAAATTGATGTGTATTCGAATCATAGGAGCTAGTAATCGACGATATGCTCATATTGGTGACATTATTGTTGCTGTAATCAAGGAAGCAGTACCAAATACACCTCTAGAAAGATCAGAAGTGGTCCGAGCTGTCATTGTACGTACTTGTAAAGAACTCAAACGCGACAACGGTATGATAATACGATATGATGACAACGCTGCGGTTGTTATTGATCAAGAAGGAAATCCAAAAGGAACCCGAATTTTCGGCGCGATCGCCCGGGAATTAAGACAGTTAAATTTCACTAAAATAGTTTCATTAGCACCTGAAGTATTATAGGGGAAGACCTTAATATAGTATTTGAATGAAATTGATTAAATTTATTTAATTAATTAGTAAATTGTTTATCTATCACGTATATATCTTTAATAATTCATAAATAAAAAAAAAAAAAAAAGAATTCATAAATATTAAAAAATTCAGAAAAAAAGAAAAAGAGCATGTTGATTATATCAAAATTCGGGGGAAACAAAAATCTTAGTTTATCATGAGTAAAGACACTATTGCTGACATAATAACCTCTATACGAAATGCTGACATGAATAAAAAAAGAACAGTTCGAATACCATCTACTAACATCACTGAAAATATTGTTAAAATCCTTTTCCAAGAAGGTTTTATTGAAAACGTGAGAAAACATCAAGAAAGCAATAAATATTTTTTGGTTTTAACCCTACGACATAGAAGAAATAGGAAAGGACCATATAGAACTGTTTTAAATTTAAAACGGATCAGTCGACCCGGTCTACGAATATATTCTAACTATCAACGAATTCCTAGAATTTTAGGCGGAATGGGGGTTGTAATTCTTTCTACTTCTCGAGGTATAATGACAGACCGAAAGGCTCGACTAGAAGGAATCGGCGGAGAAGTTTTGTGTTATATATGGTAATCTTTCTAATAGCCGACACGGTCATATTTGTGAAAAAAGAGAAAGGACAAGTTTATAATATTATCCCTCTTACATTAGTTGATACTTCAAAGCGGTTTTACCTGGAATGAAACAACAAAAATGGATTCATGAGGGTTTAATTACTGAACAACTTACCGATGGTATGTATCTTCCGGATTCGTTTAGATAACAAAAAAATTATTCAGGTTTTTGTTTCGTAAAGGATTTCATGTAGTTTTATACGTATACTACCAGGAAATAGACTAAAAATTGAGGTAAGTCCTTATGATTCAACCAAAGGGCGTATAATTTAGAGACTCCAAAGCAAAGACTTGAATGATTAGGCGGTTTTTTCAATTTCAACATTCTTTCGTGAGGATACAATTCGAAATTAAAAATTTCAAGAAACTTATTTTCTTCCAATAAGTAGATTCGGAATTAAAAAAAGGAATGACAAATATGAAAATAAGGGCCTCCGTTCGTAAAATTTGTGAAAAATGTCGATTGATCCGTAGGCGGGGACGAATTATAGTAATTTGTTCTAACCCGAGACATAAACAAAGACAAGGATAATCTTTCTAAAACAAAAAGACTCTCGAAATCTAAAGGACCCGATGTACAGATGTACAAATAAATAAATAAAAAAAAAAAAAAAGAATAAGGATCTGTTTTGACATGAAATGGATATATCCATATATCTCTGACTTATATTTATGAGATGATAAAATATGGCAAAACCTATACCAAAAATTGGTTCGCGTAGAAATAGACGTATTGGTTCACGTAAGAATACACGTAGAATCCCCAAGGGAGTTATTCATGTTCAAGCAAGTTTCAACAATACCATTGTGACTGTTACAGATGTACGGGGTCGAGTAATTTCTTGGTCCTCTGCCGGGGCTTGTGGATTCAAGGGTACAAGAAGGGGTACACCATTTGCCGCTCAAACCGCAGCAGGAAATGCTATTCGGACAGTAGTGGATCAAGGTATGCAACGAGCAGAAGTTATGATAAAAGGCCCGGGTCTCGGAAGAGATGCGGCATTAAGAGCTATTCGTAGAAGTGGTATACTATTAAGTTTCATACGGGATGTAACTCCTATGCCACATAATGGCTGTAGGCCTCCTAAAAAAAGACGTGTGTAAAAATAAACATTGAAGAGATTTCAAGAGAAATAAATAATTCA